AATACTAATGGAAGTGAAAACCCCCTTATAGATAAAAACACTCATAGTTGGGAGGATAGTGAGAGCCCCTCTTGCGATAATATTGATCATTTATTCCATGTCATAGGCATTCCGAGTTTCCTCTCTGATGATACTTCTTTTTTAGTTCAAGACAGTGATGGTCACAATTATTCCATATATTTTGATATTGAAAAGAATATTTTTGAGATTGACAATGAGCCCCTTCCCCTGTTTCGAGGTAAACTAGAAAAAGCACTTTCTAGATATAGTTTGAATAGTTACATTCTAAATTGCATTGACAATTATCTTGATATTGAAATCCTTATGAATAGTGACATTTATAGTTCTATTTTTAATGTAGACCAAAAGGCTATTAGATACATTGTTACTTACATTTGTTATGAAATGGATTCCCATGAAGAAAGCGATTCCCATATGCAACAAAATCCCAGTATAAGTATAAATTACAAGGATTTGTGGGTTCTATGCGAAAATTGTTATGAATTAAATTATAAGAGGTTTTTGAAGGAAAAATTGAATATTTGTGAACACTGTGGGTCTCATTTGAAAATGAGTAGTTCAGATAGAATTGAACTTTTGATTGATCCCGGCACTTGGGCTCCAATGGATGAGGACATGTTTTCTGTGGCCCTTGAATTTGATTCGGAGGAGGAGGATGCCTATGAAGATAAAAAAGATGGCGATGAGGACATTATTTCTGTGGCCCCTGAATTTGATTCGGCGCGGGCTCCAATGGGTGATGGAATGGCTTGTTTTGCGGGCCCCACTGATTCGAAGGAGGAGGGGTCTTATATCGATCGTATTGATTCTTATCAAAAAGAGACAGGGTTAAATGAGGCTGTTCAAACAGGCATAGGTCAATTAAATGGCATTCCCCTAGCAATTGGGGTTATGGAGTTTCAGTTCATGGGGGGGAGTATGGGATCCGTAGTAGGCGAGAAAATAACCCGTTTGATCGAATATGCTACTGATAAATCTCTACCTGTTATTATAGTGTGTGCTTCCGGGGGAGCCCGTATGCAAGAAGGGAGTTTGAGTTTGATGCAAATGGCAAAAATATCTTCCGCTTCATATAACTATCAATCAAATAAAAACGTATTATATGTATCGATCCTTACATCTCCTACAACCGGTGGAGTGACCGCCAGCTTTGGTATGTTAGGGGATATCATTATTGCCGAACCTAATGCCTACATTGCATTTGCGGGTAAAAGAGTAATTGAAGAAACATTGAAAACCGAAATACCTGAAGGTTCACAAGAGACTGAGTATTTATTCGAGAAAGGCTTATTCGACCCAATCGTACCACGTAATCCTTTAAAAGGCGTTCTGAGTGAGTTGTTTCAACTTCATGGTTTCTTTCCGGTGAATCAAAATGAAAGTCAAAAAAAGGGGGATTTGTTATAGCCGCATATATATAATAGAAGAACTTCATCCAATTTAAAGGGGATCTCACACCACAAGACAGAGAACAATAACCGAGAAAAAAGGTCTAATTTCTAATTATGGAAACAACAAGTTGTTGTTCTTAACAATAAAACAACAATTCGTATATATGATATAACTAGAATAACCGAAACAGAGATCTATTCTATTCAATTAACCGCGGTCATCTTATTATATCCGAGTAATTGAACATGCATAAGAAAGATCCACCTTATTTACAATTCCAAGAAGGCGGGTCTTTCTTATGCATACAGGCCCATTCAAATCCATAAGTATAAGTAAAGTAGATAAACAGGAATCAGAATTAACGGCAGTACATACAAGATAGAGATTTGAGATGTTAAGTTAAATACTTAATCTTATAAAGAAACCAAAAAAATCAAAAATGAAAACCTCACTGAAAAAAAAAAAAATCTCGACTGAATCTTTCAGAAAGTCAAGGTATTTGTAAGAAAAAGCCTTTTTATTCTGAAAAGGCTGTATATCATCATTCATAACATAGATAAGGATACAAAACGTGCAGTTTTGTACTCATTCATTAGCCTTGTTGGCTTTCTTGTTCCGGCATTTTTAGTCCGATTTTTATTACGAAGGCTATAAAAGCCTTGGGAAAAAACCCTTCTTCTTTTTCTTTTTTTTATTTACATGATATAAAAAATCATGTAAATAAAAAAAAGAAGAAGAAGAAAAAAAAAGGACGAATCTTAAGTATATTAAGTATAGATAATGTACATAGTCTATGTACATTATCTATACTTAATATACTTAAGATCTCTTTACTTTATAAGATAAGAGGTTAAAATATTCAATCGAGGTATCTAGTCTATGGAAACTTTCAGCTTCCCTGCTTTTTTTGTACCTATCGTGGGCCTAGTATTTCCTGCAATTGCAATGGCTTCTTTATCTATTCATGTTCAAAAAAACAAGATTATCTAGCTCCAACGGGAGTAAAATATGAAAATGACTTTGTTTGAAAGACCCTATTATATGGTATAAAAGAAAAAGAGTTCTATATAATTAGAATTATTCCTAATGATTCCAATTCTAATAGTGCTAGTTGGTGAAAGTTACTTTTTCGCTTGGGTTATTCTCTCAATTCCAATAAAATGCACCTGGATCTTGTATGAACTGGCGATCAGAACGTATATGGATAGAACTTATAACGGGGTCTCGGAAAACAAGTAATTTCCTTTGGGCCTGTATCCTTTTTTTAGGTTCATTAGGATTCCTATTGGTTGGAACTTCTAGTTATCTTGGTCGCAATCTGATATCCTTATTTCCGTCTCAGCAAATCCTTTTTTTTCCACAAGGGGTCGTGATGTCCTTCTATGGGATCGCGGGTCTCTTCGTTAGCTCCTATTTGTGGTGCGCTATTTGGTGGAATGTAGGTAGTGGTTATGAGCAATTCGATAGAAAAAAGGGAAAAGTTTGTATTTTTCGTTGGGGATTTCCTGGAAGAAATCGTCGCATTTTCTTTCGATTCCTTATGAGAGATATCCAATCGATTCGAATCGAAGTTATAGAGGGTCTTTATCCTCGTCGTGTACTTTATATGGAAATCAGAGGTCAGGGAGCCCTTCCGCTGACTCGTACTGATGAGAATTTGACTCCACGAGAAATTGAACAAAAAGCTGCTGAATTGGCCTATTTCTTGCGCGTACCTATTGAAGTATTTTGAAATGAACTGAAGCATTTTTCTCTGCATTGGGCAAGAGGCCCAGGAATCCAATCCTCTTTGTTTTTTTTTTTGCTAGAGAGCTCCTCTTTCATAAAAATACAAGATTGAGTAGAGTCCAGCCAGGAAGTCGCTTCATTTCATTAAAAATTGACTGATTCAAAATGACAAAAAAGAAAACATTTGCCCCCTTTCCATATCTTGCATCTATAGTCTTTTTACCCTGGTGGATCTCTTTCTCATTTAACAAAAGTATAAAGTCTTGGGTTAGTAATTGGTGGACTACTAGTAAATCCGAAACTTTTTTGAATGATATTCAAGAAAAGAAGATTTTAGATAAATTCATAGAATTAGAAGAACTCTTTTTTTTGGACGAAATGATAAAGGAGTACCCGGAGACGCATATACAAAAGCTTCGTATAGGAATCCACGAAGAAACAATACAATTGGTTAAGATGCACAATGAGGGTCATATCCATACCATTTTGCATTTCTCGACAAATATAATAAGTTTTGCTATTTTAAGTGGTTATTCTATTCTGTGTAATGAAGAACTTGCCATTCTTAATTCTTGGGTTCGAGAATTTCTCTATAATTTAAGCGACACAATAAAAGCCTTTTCTATTCTTTTGTTAACTGATTTTTGTATTGGATTCCATTCGCCTCGTGGTTGGAAACTAATAATTTCTTTTGTCTACAAGGATTTTGGATTTTCTCATAATGATCAAATTCTATCTGTTCTTGTTTCTATTTTTCCAGTCATTCTAGATACCTTTTTTAAATATTGGATTTTCCATTATTTAAATCGTGTATCTCCCTCGCTTGTAGTGATTTATCATTCAATGAAAGACTAAAGAATGATTCACTAATATGAATCCAATGATAATCTTTCTTACTTCGTCCATAAACAAATCAGTCAAAATCTTAAGCACTCTTTCTCTTTTTATTCATCCAGGGGAGTATTCCTGTATTCCAGTAAAATAATAAAATAGTCTAATCGTGGATAGGAAACTATACTAGCAGCCTACCTAATTTATTGTAGAAATGTATCCATTTTTGGGATCAATGATTGGACCATGCAAAATAGAAATATCTTTTCTTGGGTAAAGGAGCAGATGACTCGATCCATGTCTCTATCGATCATGCTATTGATATATATAATAACTTGGGCATCGATTTCACATGCATATCCCATTTTTGCACAACAGAGTTATGAAAATCCACGAGAAGCAACCGGGCGTATTGTATGCGCCAATTGCCATTTAGCTAATAAGCCCGTGGATATTGAGGTTCCACAAGCAGTACTTCCTGATACTGTATTTGAAGCAGTTGTTAGAATCCCGTATGATATGCAACTGAAACAAGTTCTTTCTAATGGGAAAAAGGGGTCCTTGAATGTAGGGGCGGTTCTTATTTTACCGGATGGATTCGAACTAGCGCCTCCTGATCGTATTTCTCCCCAAATGAAAGAAAGGATGGGTAATCTGTCTTTTCAGATTTATCGCCCGACTCAAAAAAATATTCTTGTGATAGGACCTGTTCCTGGTCAGAAATATAGGGAAATCACCTTTCCTATTCTTTCACCGGACCCTGCTACTAAGAAAGATGTTTACTTCTTAAAATATCCTATATACGTTGGTGGGAACAGGGGAAGGGGGCAGATTTATCCCGATGGGAGTAAGAGTAACAATACAGTATATAATGCTACAACAGCAGGTATAGTAAGCAAAATAGTGCGTAAAGAAAAGGGGGGGTATGAAATAAACATAGTGGATGCATCTGACGGACACCAAGTCGTAGATATTGTACCTCCAGGACCAGAACTTCTTGTTTCTGAAGGTGAATCCATTAAGATTGA